AATTTTGAACCACGAGAGGATAGGCGGCTAAATATTTAGGGAATAAAATAGGCCTTTTTGGGGATAGAGGGACTTGAACCCTCACGATTTTTAAAGTCGACGGATTTTCCTTTTACTATAAATTTCATTGTTGTCGATATTGACATGTAGAATGGGACTCTATCTTTATTCTCGTCGAATTAATCAATTCTTTTATTTCATATTTTGATGGAATAAAGAATTTGATCCATGAATATTGGATATCCTTTTTCAACTTCGAATTGATTCACAAGAATTCTTTTAATTTTCAATAAATTAAAAAGAAATATGGAATGGATTGGGGTTGTCATTAATCATTGGGAGAGAGTATTTCAGTACGGATACGTTTATCCTGTATCGAGTTTTGATACAAGGATTCCTTTACTAACGCAACGCAGCCAACTCCATTTGTTAGAACAGCTTCCATTGAGTCTCTGCACCTATCCATCCTATCTTATCTTTTTCGATATCGCTTTCTGAATCCTTGTTTGTTTTGATAAAAACGGATTTGGCTCAGGATTGCCCAGTTTTCATTCCAGGGTTTCTCTGAATTTGAAAGTTATCACTCGGTAGGTTTCCATACCAAGGCTCAATCCAATTAAGTCCGTAGCGTCTACCAATTTCGCCATATCCCCTTTTTGCTTTATAATTTGGATATCATTATCCAAATATTTTTCTTTCAGTTATATTATGATCGTACTATTGAATTCATCAATTCAATATTGATCCATATGGATATACTATAATAAATATTAATAGTCTATTCTATATATACTATTTTTCTGCCTAATAGTTAATAGTATAAGTCTACGTATATATTACATATATTATATATATATTACATATATTATATATTTTAAATATATTTTCCCCAATTTCTAGTGTTTTAGCATGCAATTTTGAATACTTGAAGGGTCGATTCTTTTGTTTTCGTCTTAGCTCTTATCTTTCTGAACGAAAAATAACTAAAAAGAAATTTTATTACTCTATATTCTTTTTCTTTCTATATATTATATTGAATAATTTAATAACCATAACGAATCTAATGGCTATAACGGAAAATTCCTTATTTTATTAAAATACAAAAAAAATTAATTCAATTTTTTGAATTAAAAAAATCTTACTAGCTAATTAAGATATTGATAATTATATATTTGATAAGATAAATAGATCCAATTATATATTAATTAGTAGCTGAAGAATTAGTTATATAGCTAAGATTTCAGCAGTTTAATAAATTGGGTACAATTTATGTGAGCCTACTTAGCTCAGAGGTTAGAGCATCGCATTTGTAATGCGATGGTCATCGGTTCGACTCCGATAGTGGGCTCTTCTTGTTTCATTTTTTTTTACATATTTTTTTTACATAGTTGAAAATGTGAAATCAACGAAATTGAAAAGGCTTCTATTGCTTTTCCCAAATAGCACCCGTCTATTATCTCCTAATAATTTCCAATAAAAATGGGAGGGGTTTTATCTATATCAATCAAAAAAAGAACCCTTAAACTTTGATTTTTATATTCTTATTATAATAATATAATAAGATTATAATAAGAATAATATTCAATATTATTGAAGAGTTTTTAGTAATTAAGTAATTAATAGTTTGAAATTAAGTTTGATATTAGAGAAAATATTCTAGTTAATACGATAAATTAGATATATTTTTTATAATATATTTATTAATTTTATAATATATTTATTAAGTATTAAGGCCGGAATAGTGATACAATTCATCTAATTATTCTTTCGAATTTTTCTTTGTAGTACAATATTTCAATAAATTTGAATTAATTTTTTGTGGAATTTCAAATTTATATCGTATTTTTTCATTTTTCTGTTTAGCATTTAGTTTAATTTCATATTTCATTTAGGTTTATGCAATTTCATAAGGAGTCTTTATGTCGCGTTACAGAGGGCCTCGTTTTAAAAAAATACGTCGTCTGGGGTCTTTACCGGGACTAACGACTAAAAAGCCTAGCGCTGGAAACGATTTTAGAAACCAATTACGCCCCGGTAAAAAATCTCAATATCGTATTCGTTTAGACGAAAAACAAAAATTACGCTTTCATTATGGTCTTACAGAACACCAATTACTTAAATACGTTCATATCGCCGGAAAAGCAAAAGGATCAACAGGTCAAGTTTTACTACAATTGCTTGAAATGCGGTTGGATAACATCCTTTTTCGATTAGGCATAACTTCGACTATTCCTCAAGCACGCCAATTAGTTAACCATAGACATATTTTAGTTAATGGTGGTATAGTAGATATACCAAGTTATCGATGCAAACCCCGCGATATTATTACAGTGAAAGATGAACAAAAATCTAAGTCTCTGGTTCAAAATTATCTTGATTCAACCTCCCGTGAGGAAGTGCCAAAACATTTGACCCTTCACCCATTCCAATATAAAGGATCAGTCAATGAAATACTAGATAGTAAATGGGTCGGTTTGAAAATAAATGAATTACTAGTTGTAGAATATTATTCTCGTCAGACTTAAACTTAACGAAAATAAGAAGGCACAATTTTGCCCTCCCTTTCGACCCATATAAAGAGTTTTTAAGCAAGAGATTTTTTTCCATCATAGATTGATAGGGAGCTTTTAATTTCTTGTCTATTCTTTCTAGTATTTTCGATATTGCCAAAATTGAGATTAGGAATAGCCAAACCATATCAAAGAAAGGTTGGAATAATGGTCTTTTTTATTTGCTTTGAGATATTGGGGTCAATAACATTAACTAACGTTGGTGAATTAGCTGAGGGGTACGGAAAGAGAGGGATTCGAACCCTCGGTAAACAAAAGCTTACATAGCAGTTCCAATGCTACGCCTTGAACCACTCGGCCATCTCTCCTACATAATGAGAAAGTTGATAATAAGTCGAGTGAATAGTGATTAATAGTGGATTTTTGGATATTGGATAAATGCGTACACCCTATTTTAATTAATTTTAACAAAATTAATCAAAAACTTTGCCAAACCTGAGTCGACGCTGGGGAAACGAGAGAATTTTGCGGAACAAACTCTTAAAAACAACAAATAACAAATAAAGGTATCTATTCATGTTTACAAAGATGGGACTCCAAATTTTCGTGTTGAATTTTTTTTTATACCGGAGTAAATCACTTAATTGGAACAACTCCACTGATTGATCTTTTTTTTTTGACTATCTTTAATAGTTCCCATCGTTTTATTTAGTTTAGCCCATTATTCTATTTTCATAAAAATTTGAAAATTTCAAGTTTGAGATCTTTTAACAAGAACCCCTTATCATAACTTCTTATCCCATAGATTTATTCCAGCTTGATTTTGATTAAAGGCCCGCGGAATTTTTCTATTTGATTGTATAGTGTATTACCCATTATATACACACCACAAAATCAATGGTTAGTCTATTTTCATCCATCATAGAGCGATTATTCAACCCTTTTTTTGGATCAGAATTTACTTAAAACTTCTCGAATTTTTCAACTTTGATGAAATAAAAAAATTTTCCGATATTTTTAATACTACTACATTTAAGATTTAGTTGAAATCTAATCGTCTTCAAATATTTATTAGTTTTGTTATTATTGAGTCCTCCAAAAAAGGAACAAGAAGGTTCATTTTAATCAGTCCGCTTTTATGTTATTTCGTACTGTCAAATTCCGTTGGTTGTGGGATTATTTTCTCACGAAAGTAATTAAAAGAAATTATAGCATGAATTTCTGCCTATGTCTAGATCTCAAATAACTGGAAATTTTATTGATAAGACCTTTTCGATTGTAGCCAATATCTTATTACGAATAATTCCGACAACTTCGGGGGAGAAAGAGGCATTCGCTTATTACAGAGATGGTGCGATTTGATTATTTTTTATTTAGTTATTTTATACTTTTCTTTATTCTTTAATTTTTTTTTTTTCTATTTTTTAACGTTCTTAGGAAAAAGTTGCATAATAATTATCTTTATTCGGGATATAAAGAAAAAAAATTATTTCAAATAATTATACGCTTGGTGAAGGTGAAGTTTGTAAATAAAACAAGCCCTTCTGTCGTGTATCCCCGATTAATGCAACCTCAAATGCTTCAATTGTTGATTAATAGAGTATTGAGCGCAAGGTTACACCTATGTATGGTATGGTTGTGTTAGGTCAAACCTACTCCACTAGTACTAATAGGAGGCATAGAGGAAGAGGCACTACTCCTCGGAATCAACAACAGGAAAATTTTGTTATAACTTATCCTTTTTCCTTATGAGGATCGGGACTAGCAAGCATGGTTGGGACAACAAACACCCATCTCGTTCGTGTTTTGGATACCTGTATAGCCATCGAAAACTGTTGAAGTGACTAATTCCTGAAAATTAAGCGGCGTTTAAGACAAATAAATTGCGGGAGTCACCCTTTTTTTTATCTAGTATCAACAGATTGGATGTTAAGGAAAGATCTTTTACAAGAAGGTTGGTTAGCGATTTCTTGTAAAAACACCAGCCCCACTCAGTTTATATTGAGAATAGTTCAATCTTTTGTTATTTAGTCTCATTATGTACATAAAGGAGGAGCCGTATGAGATGAAAATCTCATGTACGGTTCTGAAACGGAGATTTTTTGAATCGACTGACGACCGTAACGGATGTCGGCTCAATCCGAAGGAAATTATGCGGAAGCTTTACAGAATTATTATGAAGCTATGCGACTAGAAATGGATCCCTATGATCGAAGTTATATACTCTATAACATAGGCCTTATCCACACAAGAAACGGAGAACATACAAAAGCTTTGGAGTATTATTTTCGTGCACTAGAGCGAAACCCATTCTTACCACAAGCCTTTAATAATATGGCCGTGATCTGTCATTACGTGCGACTATCTCCACTATAGAAATAAAAAGGGCAAAAGAACAAATTCATTAATAAATACTAGAAAAAAATAGGCTTTCTACATATGTATCGTCCAAAACGACGATTTTTATCAGCTGTAGCAAAGAACTAAACT